AATGAGGTGCCTGACGAAAAGGTTTATTTTGATAGAATAAGTAATGTGTTAATAACACCTTTATTGTAAATTTAAGAATTAAACTTAATCTAATGGAATCAAAATCCAAAGTGCTTCGTACACTAATTTTCAAATAAAAAGATAAGCTAATTAAAGCTATTAGGTTCATACCCTAAATATAGAAGTAAAATCTTCTTCTTTTTAATTTTTATTAATTCAACTGTTATTTTATTTTATAGAAACATACTATTAGGGGTAGTATTATCTTTATCATCCAATAATTGAATAATATTATGAATCGGGTTAGAAATTTCTTTAATATGTTTTATTCCACTAATAATTAGAAACTTAATAATTAGTTCTGAATGTTCAATAAAATATTTTATTGTCCAAAGCATAAGATCATCAATTTTCATTTTAGGTGTAATTTTCATACTAATAGGGGTTAGTATGAATTACGAAATAATTATTATTTTGTCTATAGTCATAAAAATAGGTGTTGCACCATTTCATACCTGAGTTTTAAGTATCATTGAAGGATTAAATTATACAGCAACATTTAATCTATTTACCATCATAAAAATAGTACCTATAATGGTTATCATAAAAATGAATTTAAATTTAAACTTAATTATTATCTTAACTTTAATTGTGGGAAGACTTTTTGGACTAAATCAAAATTCTATCCGAAAAATTTTAGCTTATTCTTCTATTTTTAATATAGGATTTATAATTTATTCAACAAAAAACTTATCCTTATGATTATTGTACTTTTTAATCTATACAGTTAGATTATTAATGTTAATTGTAATCTTAAATTTAAATAACATTAATTACCTAAATCAACTACTTATTAATAAAATTGAATTGAAAAATAAATTATCTATCTGAATTTTAATGCTATCAGCAGGGGGAATACCGCCTATACTAGGGTTCATGGGTAAATTAATTGTAATCGAATTAGCAATTAATTTTGAAGATTGATTTATTAGACTAATAATAATTATTACATCACTGTTAACAATATTTTTTTATAATCGCTTATGCTTTATCATTATATCAGTTTCATCATCAATAACAAAATGAAAAATTAATTCAATGTCTTGATTAAGCTTAAATATTATGATTATTAATTTGATAGTTATACCCATTCTTATCTTAGTAAAATACTTAAATTAAAAGATTTTAAGTTAAGATAAACTATTAACCTTCAAAGTTAAAAATATGGGTATACAAGATAAATCTTAGAATTCATATTCATTACCAAATTTGCAATTTAATGTTTTAATTAAACTATAAGATTAAAATTAAATGTTACTAGAAGAATTTTAATTCATAAATAAATTTACAATTTATTACCTATATTTCAGCCACTCTAGTAAAATTAATGAATAAATGATTATATTCAACTAATCATAAAGATATTGGAACAATGTACTTCATTTTTGGTATCTGATCAGGTATAGTTGGGATAATACTTAGAATAATTATTCGTATAGAACTATCTCAGCCAGGACCTCTTTTGGGGGAGGATCAAGTATATAATGTAGTAGTAACTTCTCACGCTTTTATTATAATTTTTTTTATAGTTATACCTATTATAATCGGAGGATTAGGAAATTGATTATTACCCCTAATAATTGGAGCCCCAGATATAGCATTCCCACGACTAAACAACATAAGTTTTTGATTATTACCACCATCTTTAACTTTATTAATAATAAGATCAATAGTAGAGGTAGGTGCCGGGACTGGGTGAACAGTCTACCCCCCACTCTCTTCTAATATTGCCCACTCTGGACCAAGAGTTGATTTAGCTATTTTTTCTTTACATTTAGCTGGTATTTCCTCTATTTTAGGGGCTGTAAATTTTATTACTACAGTAATTAATATACGTTCTTCAGGAATAAGATTTGATCAAACCCCTTTATTTGTATGGTCAGTTTTAATCACTGCGACATTATTATTACTGTCATTACCTGTTCTAGCAGGAGCTATTACAATATTATTAACTGACCGTAATATAAATACATCATTCTTTGACCCTACTGGTGGGGGAGATCCAATTTTATACCAACATTTATTTTGATTTTTTGGGCACCCTGAAGTCTATATTCTAATTTTACCCGGATTTGGTTTAATTTCTCATATTATTAGTCAAGAAAGAGGTAAAAATGAATCATTTGGGTATATTGGTATAGTATACGCAATGATATCCATTGGACTGTTGGGTTTTGTAGTTTGAGCTCACCATATATTTACTGTGGGTATAGATGTTGATACACGAGCCTATTTTACATCAGCTACTATAATTATTGCAGTCCCCACAGGTATTAAAATTTTTAGATGGATAGCCACAATACATGGAGTATCTTTAAAAACAACTATCTCAATAATATGGTCCTCAGGGTTTGTATTTTTATTTACAGTAGGAGGTTTAACTGGAATTATCTTATCAAATTCATCAATTGATGTGGTACTACATGATACTTATTATGTTGTAGCTCACTTCCACTATGTATTATCAATAGGAGCAGTATTTGCTATTATAGCAGGGTTTATTCACTGGTACCCATTATTTACAGGATTAACAATAAATCCAAAATGGTTAAAAATTCAATTTTTTATCATATTTACAGGGGTAAATTTAACATTCTTTCCACAACATTATTTAGGATTAAGAGGAATACCCCGACGATATTCAGACTACCCAGATATTTATATATCCTGAAATGTAGTGTCCTCACTAGGAAGAATTATTTCAATAATTAGTGTAATAGTAATAATATTTATTATTTGAGAAAGATTAATTTCTAAGCGGGTAGCTATTAATAGAAATAATAATTTATCATCAATTGAATGGATACAAAAAATACCCCCAGAAGAACATTCTTATAGTGAATTACCAGTAATAACAAAATTCTAGTATGGCAGATTAGTGCAATGAATTTAAGATTCATATATAAATAAGTATATTTTGTTAGAAATCTCAACTTGATTAAAACTTTCATTTCAGGATGCTGCATCACCAATTATAGAACAATTAATTATATTTCATGACCATGCAATAATAATTATTATCATAATTACAACAATAGTTTTATATATAATAGTATCAATAATATTAAATAAATTTACTAACCGATTTTTACTAGAGGGGCAATTGATTGAATTAGTTTGAACTGTAATCCCTGCTATTATACTAATTTTTATTGCTTTACCGTCACTTAAAATTTTATACTTGCTTGAAGAAGTAAACAACCCAATAATTACTATTAAAGCAGTTGGACATCAATGATATTGATCTTATGAGTATTCAGATTTCAAGAAAATTGAGTTTGACTCATATATAAAACCAACCTTAGATTTAAATTCAAATGAATTTCGATTACTAGACACCGATAACCGAATAGTAATTCCATTTAATATACAAACCCGTATATTAGTAACTTCCGCTGATGTTATTCACTCGTGAACTATCCCCTCAATAGGGGTTAAAATTGATGGGTCTCCGGGGCGAATTAACCAAAGTAATATCTTAATTAACCGCCCTGGCCTTTTTTTTGGTCAATGCTCAGAAATCTGTGGGGCTAACCATAGATTTATACCAATTGTAGTAGAATCTATTAATATACAAAGATTCACAAACTGATTAAAAAATTATTCATTAAGTTACTTAAATGCAAGTATTGGTCTCTTAAACCAAATTATAGTATTCTAGCAAATACTCTTAATGAAAAGATTTAGTTTATATTTAAAACATTAGCTTGTCAAGCTAAAATTATTATTTATATAATAATCTTTATTGCCTCAAATAGCCCCAATATGATGAATAACCATAATACTAATTTTTAACCTAACTTATTTAATAACAACTACTATATTATATTTTAATTATAAAATTAAAACTAAAAGTTCTATTAAAGTAAATAAACCAGAATTAAACTGAAAATGATAGCCAACCTATTCTCCACCTTTGATCCATGTACTGGGATAATGTCTTTAAACTGAATGAGTACAATTTTAATGTTTATCTTAATACCACAAAAATATTGAATCATAATAAATAACAACATAATTATTATTTATATAATCACTAAAACTTTACATCAAGAAATAAAATTAATTATACCATACAAGGGATCAAGAATTATAATAATAAGAATATTTTTAATAATTATATATAATAATATTATAGGATTAATACCATACATCTTTACATCCTCCTCGCACCTAGTTTTTTCATTATCTTTAGCATTACCTATATGAATAGCTTTCATAATATATGGGTGATTAAATAAAACTAATTTAATATTTACCCACCTAGTTCCTACTGGAACCCCAAGAGTACTAATACCTTTTATAGTTTTAATTGAAACAATTAGAAACTTAATCCGGCCTGGCTCTCTAGCAGTACGATTAACAGCTAATATAATCGCTGGTCACCTACTTATGAGTTTACTAGGAAGAAATACTGTTTACTCAACAACTTTAATTTGACTAAGTATAGCAATATTTATTTTATTAATAATATTTGAATTTGCTGTAGCACTTATTCAATCATATGTATTTATAACATTAACAACTTTGTACTCAAGAGAAATTTAAATGAATAATCACCCATTTCACTTAGTAGATAAAAGACCGTGACCATTAACAAGATCAATAGGATTAATAACTATAACCTCAGGGGCTATCCTTTGATTTAATAAATTAAATTCAATGTTAATAATTACAGGTGCAATTGTTATTAGACTAACTATACTACAATGATGGCGAGATGTAATTCGAGAATCAACTTTCCAAGGAAATCATACAAAAAAAGTTATATTAAGAATAAAATGAGGTATAATTATATTTATCTTATCAGAAATAATATTTTTCTTATCATTTTTCTGAACTTTTTTCCATAGAAGTTTATCCCCTAGCATAGAAATTGGGTTACAATGACCTCCCGAAGGTATTAAAACTTTTAATCCCGTAGGTATCCCCCTGCTTAACACTATAATTTTACTTTCATCAGGGATTTCAATAACTTGAGCTCACAACGCTATACTAACTAAAAATTTTACACAAGTTATAAAAAGCATATTAATCACCATTATATTAGGGTTATACTTCACTTCTCTCCAATTATACGAATATATTGAAGCCTCATTTAGTATCGCAGACTCAATCTATGGTGCAACATTCTTTATAAGAACTGGATTCCACGGATTACACGTAATTATTGGCACAATATTTATTATTATTGTTATAATACGAACTAAAAATTTACATTTCTCTAAAATACACCACATTGGATTCGAATTTTCAGCGTGATATTGACATTTTGTGGACGTAGTATGATTATTTTTATATATTATAATTTATTGGTGAGGTAGATAATTCATTTAGTATAAAAAGTATACTTAACTTCCAATTAAAAGGTTTATAAACTTAAAATGAATAATGTATCTAACTATAATGCATATAATTGTAATTACAATAATAATTATAATAATTATATTAATACTAACCTTAATTAGAAAAAAATCAATTACAGATACAGAAAAATTAACCCCATTTGAGTGTGGGTTCAATCCGATATCTAATAAACGACTTCCATTCTCTATTCACTTTTTTTTAATTGCAGTAATTTTTTTAATCTTTGACATTGAAATCATTATTATTTTACCCACAATTTTCACTATAAAATATACTATAATAAAATATTGATTATATACTTCACTATTATTTATTACTGTATTAATTATGGGGTTATACCATGAATGATATAATGGAATATTAAAATGAACAAAATAAAGGATTGTAGTTAATTATAACATTTGATTTGCATTCAAAAAGTATCTTTTAGGTCAATCTTAACAAAGAAGTAAAAAATTACATTTAGTTTCGACCTAAAATAAAAGAATATGGATTCTTCATGTTTTAATTGAAGCCAAAGAAGAGGCTTCTTAATGTTAATAAGAAAATTGAATTTAATATTCCAATTAAAAGAGATTAAGTAAGAGAATAGCTGCTAACTAATTCCCTAAGCGGTTAAATTCCGTTTATCTCTTGATTTTAAAAATTCATATAGTTTAACTTAAAACATTTTATTTTCATTAAAAAAAAGAAATTTATATATTCTGTGAATAGTGTTTGAAAAATAAATTTACCTTAATAGCTTCAATATTAAACTCTTAATTAAGCTACACAAACATATAAAAATAATAAACCAAAAAGTAAATATTAATAAAAAAACCCTAAGAGATCTAGAAAAATAAAGTTGAAAATAATTAGAAAGTTTTAATAAATAAAATCTCAGCCCTATACCCCCATAATATTCACCTCAGCTTAGAGCCTGATTTCTTGAACTAAGCCCGAAATAATAAAATACAATATATAAATAAAAAGAATGACTATACATAAATCATATGTAGTTATTAAATAAATAAAACCCAATAAAAAATAAATAATCAAAAAAGAATATTTCAAAAGACATTCAACCCCCAAAAATAATTAATAACACAGTTATTACCTTAATATGCAATGGAAATAATAAAAATAATAGGTCAAAATTTATCATTCAAATAATTATGCAACCAACGGTTACAGAAAAAATAGCTAAACAAAAAATTCTAAACCTTATATAATCAAAATTATCCTTAAATAAAGATAAAGAACTATAACTATTAAAACAAATTATAGTATAATAAAATAATCGTAATGAGTAACCTCTAGTTAGCCCTACACTAATATAAAAAATAATAAAAATAAATAAATTCAAGTTATTAAATAAAGAACTCTCAATAATCAGATCCTTAGAATAAAAGCCTGATAAAAATGGGATACCACATAATGACAATCTAGAAATATTAAAACAAGCAGTAGTAATAGGCAGATTAATACACACAGAACCTATTAAACGAATATCTTGTATATCACTTATATAATAAATAAAAATACCTGAACATAAAAACAATAATGACTTAAATATTGCGTGAGTAATTAAATGAAAATATGATAATTCAACCAACCCCAAAAACAAAGAAGATATTATTAACCCTAACTGACTTAATGTAGATAAAGCAATAATTTTCCTCAAATCATATTCAAATAAAGCACAAACAGAAGACATTACCATTGTAATTAAACTAATAAAAACTACATAACCATTAAAACTAAAATAATTATAAAAACGAATCAATAGATAAACACCTGCAGTAACTAAGGTGGAAGAATGTACTAAAGCAGAAACAGGTGTTGGGGCAGCTATCGCTGCTGGTAATCAACAAGAAAAAGGAATCTGAGCACTTTTAGTAAAACAAGACAAAATAACTAATAAATAAATATACTCCGACAATAAATCAGAATAAAAAATAAAATGTCAACTCCCATATGAAATTATCCAACAAATAGAAATTAATAGACCTACATCCCCCAACCGATTAGTTAAACAAGTAATTAATCCAGCAAGATAACTTTTTATCGAATTATAATAAATTACTAAACAATAAGAAACTAGCCCAAGGCCATCTCAACCTAATAAAATTCTTACCAAATTAGGGCTAATAATTATTAAAAATATACTAAATACAAATAATAGAACTAAAAACAAAAAACGAACTGAAGAATATGATATTCACCCTATATACTGTATTCTATAGATAGTAACTATAGAAGAAATAAATAATACAACTGAAATAAAAGATAAAGAAACCCAGTCTAATAGAATTAAGTAGCAAATAGATAAGGAATTAAAAATATATAAATTATATTCAAAAAAATAAACTGATCCCCTATATGCTAAAGATAATCTAAAAAAAAATAAAATAAAAGATAAAATAAATAACATTATTGACCATAAATAATAAAAATTGTTCTTAAACAAAACTTAAGGTTATAACAACATCAAAGAATCCACAAATCTTTATTTTAAATTAAACTACTTAAATAAAAAAAAAATAAGTCAAGAATCAATATAATAAAAAAAATAGGTAATAAATGAGTTACTAGTAATAAATACTCCTTAACATTAATAAAAGAATAAGAGTATCTATTGTGAAATCCCCCATGGTAACAATAACTAAATAAATAAATTCTAAAGCACGCTCTGAAAAAAGAAATAAAAATTATATAAATAAAAGATCAATAAAAATAATTTATTATACTCCCCATAATAATTAATTCACTTAAAAAATTAATACTAGGTGGGCAACTTATATTAAAACAACATAATAAAAATCAAATTAAAGAAAGGCTAGGTATAAAAGTAATTAAACCCTTATTAATAAAAAATCTACGAGACAGCAACCGTTCATAAACTAAATTAGACATACAAAATATTCCAGAGGAACACAAACCATGACCAATCATTATTAAATAAGAACCTAATAAACCTCAATAAGTTATAGTTAATAACCCCATTAAACATATGCCTATATGACATACTGATGAATATGCAATTAAACACTTGATATCACCTTGAATAAAACAAATTAAGCTTACAACAACTGACCCTCAAATAGCCATTGAATATCAGATATATCTATAACTTATAAATAAATATTCATAAATAAACATAAAACGAATTAAACCATAACCACCAATCTTTAAAAAAAGGCCTGCTAAAATCATTGAACCTGAAACAGGAGCTTGAACATGTGCTTTAGGTAGTCAATAATGAAATATAAATATAGGTAACTTAACTAAAAAAGCAAATACCATAAAAAAATGAACCAAAAATCTTTGATAATAATTAAAATTATAATCAAAAAATAAACACCCAAACTTTAAATAAAAATGAATAACAATTAATAACAGGGGTAGAGAAGCAAATAAAGTGTAAAAAAATAAATAAAGAACTGAAACCAATCGCTCAGGCTGATAGCCTCACCCTAGAATTAAAACAATTAAAGGGATTAAACTAAATTCAAAAAATAAATACATCATAAATATATTCAGAACAGAAAAAATAACGTAAAGGCTAATACAAAGAATTAAATTTAAAATTAAAAAAGAAGGTGAGCAAACATAAATTGAAGAAATTAATATTAAACTAATGATAAAAAAACTCATTATAATTAAACCATAAGACATATAATCTAACCCAAAAAAATAACTAATATTACTAAAAAAAAAATTCAAATTTATAGAGCAGTGTATAATAATCAAAATTAATAAAAAAAAAATAAAAATATTTCACTTTACATTACAAACCAAAAGGGTCATAAAAAATATATAAAGACTAATTATTATCATATAAATATTGAATTTAAATAATCATTACCATGAGAACGAATTAAACAAAGTAACACACTTAAACCTAATACCCCTTCACAAACATAAAAAGTTATAAATAGTAAATAAAAATAAATTGAATATTTAAATAATAAACAATAAATTAAAATTAAATACAATAAAGACAAAATAATAAATTCTAATCTTAATAAACATAATAAAATATGTTTACGTATTAAGACTAAAGAAAATAATCTTAATATAAATAAATAAAAAATAAAAAATAAATTCATTAGTTTTAATAATTTAATAAAAATATTAACTTTGTAAGTTAAAATTAGATAGTAATTCTTTAAAACATCAGTAAAACTAAAAAGCATCTTAAATTCCCAAAACCTAAATTTTTAATAAACTACTTACTGAAATTAAAATAAATATCATAAAAATTATAATAATAATAATTTCAATTCTACCAATCATAAAAACACCCATGTCTATGGGAATAATATTAATGACACAAACTATACTTATAACTATACTAATAAACAAAACAATAACAACATCATGATTATCTATAATTACATTTTTAATAATAATTGGAGGATTATTAATTCTATTCATTTATATAAGAAGTTTAGCTTCAAATGAAAAATTCAAAATTAATTTAAAAATAATAATCATTATACTGATAATTATGTGAATAAGAGAAGATTTAATACAAAATATACAAATTAATGAAATACAAGCTCTGCATAACATTGAATATACTGAACAATTATCATTAAATAAACTTTATAATAAAAAATCAATAACAATTACATTAATTACAGTATTGTATTTACTACTTACTATAATTACAGTAACAAAATTAGTTAAACACTATGAAGGACCCTTACGTTCAAAAAACTAATGAACAAGGCTATTCGAAAAAAAGATGAATTAATTAAAATTATCAACTATTCAATTATTGATCTTCCAACACCAGTAAATTTATCTTATTGATGAAACTTCGGGTCAATCCTAGGTATATGTTTAACAATTCAATTACTATCGGGAATTATATTATCAATACATTATACAGCTAATATCGAAATAGCATTTAATAGAGTAAGACACATTTCACGAGATGTAAATTATGGGTGATTAATACGAACCTTACACTCAAATGGTGCATCAATATTTTTTATAATAATATATATCCATACGGGGCGTGGAATATATTATGGATCCTACAAATTTAAAAAAACTTGATATATAGGAATTATTATTATACTAATAACAATAGCCACAGCATTCTTAGGTTATGTCCTACCTTGGGGTCAAATATCCTTCTGGGGGGCTACAGTAATCACAAATCTATTATCAGCGGTACCTTACATTGGAACAATATTAGTAAACTGAATTTGAGGTGGTTTCGCCGTTGACAACGCAACACTATCACGATTCTTTAGATTACATTTTATATTACCATTTATTATCTTAATAATAACTGTGATTCATCTTTTTTTCCTGCATATAACAGGGTCTAATAATCCTATTGGAATTAAATCAGATATTGATAAAATTCCATTTCACCCCTATTTTTCTATTAAAGACTCCCTAGGATTCACAATTACTCTAACCTTACTAATTAGCCTAAATTTAACAGAACCTTTTATATTATCAGACCCAGATAATTTCACCCCAGCAAACCCGATAGTAACCCCTATCCATATTCAACCAGAATGATACTTTCTATTTGCATATGCTATTTTACGCTCAATCCCCAATAAACTGGGAGGAGTAATAGCATTATTCATATCGATTATAATTTTAATAGTATTGCCCCTAACAATAAAAAATAAATTTAAGAGATTAAGATTTTATCCTATAAGCCAAATTATATTCTGGATATTTATTATTACTGTAATTCTATTAACATGAATTGGGGCTCGTCCAGTAGAACAACCTTACACAGAAACAGGAATAATATTAACAATAGCCTACTTTATATATTTCATTATAGACCCTATAATAACTAAAATTTGAGATAGTATAATCAATTAAGTTATTTAGCTTATAATAAAGCAAGTATTTTGAAAATACTAGAAAGAGTGCATTTAATAACTTTTACAAAAAAAAATGATAAAAAACTAGGAACCTAATAAAAAAAAAGAAAAAAAGATAATTCAAAGATATAGGTAAATAACTTTTTCAAGCCAAATATATAAGTTTATCATACCGATACCGTGGTAGAGATGCCCGAACCCAAATAAAAAAAAAACATAAAAAAATTACTTTTAGATAAAATAGTAAGCTATAATAGTCCCCCCCTATAAAGACTAATACAGTTAATATACATATAAAAATAATACTAGAATATTCACTAATAAACAAAAAGGCAAATCCCCCACCCCCATATTCAACATTAAACCCCGAAACTAATTCTCTTTCACCTTCAGAAAAATCAAAAGGAGACCGATTAGTTTCAGCTATGCAGCAAGAAAGCCAAGAAAAAAACATTGGTAAAGAAAAAAACATAAATCAAACATCAGATTGAAAAAAACAGTAATCAAATAAATTATATGAATTTAATATAAAAAAATATATAAATAAAACCAAAGAAATACTTACTTCATAAGAAATAGCTTGAGAAACTCTACGCAAACATCCTAAGATAGAGTAAACTCTATTAGAAGCCCAACCACAAATAATTAATCCATAAACACCCAAACTTGAACAACACAAAAAAAAAATAAACCCGAATATAAAATTTAAACAATTTACATAATAGGGGAATAAACACCAAATAAACAATGATTGAATCAATCTAAAAACTGGACATAAATAATAAATTAGACAATTAGAATTTAAAGGGAAAATATTTTCCTTAAAGAATAATTTAAGTCCATCACTAAATGGTTGTAGCAATCCTAAATAACCCACTTTATTCGGACCTTTACGAACCTGTATATAACTCAAAACCTTACGTTCTAATAAAGTAAAAAACCCAACAGACACTATGATCATAAGTAATATAAATAAAGAAGTTAATAAATAAATTATTGAATGTATAATAAATACTTAATTAAAACCTAAATTTAATACACTAATCTGCCAACTCAATAATAAAATTCAAATAAACTATAAATATAGAATCTAATGGTCCTTTCGTACTAAAAAGATTAAAAAATAATTAGATAGAAACCAACCTGGCTTACACCGGTTTGAACTCAAATCATGTAAGAATTTAAAGGTCGAACAGACCTAATCTTAAAGAACCTACCCCTTAATTTAATCTTAATTCAACATCGAGGTCGCAAACTTTAATATAAATATGAACTTTCCACTAAAATTACGCTGTTATCCCTAAGGTAACTTAATCTTAAAATCAATATATTGGATCAAAAAAACATAAATTAATGATAAAAAAAAATAAAGTTAAAATTTTATTCACCACCCCAGCAAAAAATAAATAATAATACAAATAATATAAACCTAAATTATAATAAAATAAATACAAATTAAAAGTTCTATAGGGTCTTATCGTCCCAATAATACATTTAAGCATTTTAACTAAAAAATTAATTTATAAAAATAATTATAATAAAATAAATTTCTCATTAATCCATTCATACAAGCCCCTAATTAAGAAACTAATTATTATGCTACCTTTGCACAGTCAAGATACTGCAGCCATTTAAAAAATTAATCATAGGGCAGAACCTACTTTAAATAATAATCTTAAAAAAATGTTTTTGATAAACAGTTGAAAATTAAATTTGTCGAATTCATAAATAAATAAATAAAAATTATACTAATTAAATCATTAATAAAAATAAATAAAAATTAATTAAATAATTATAGTAAGAAGATAAATAATTAAAAAATTATATATTAATAATTTAAATCTATTACGAACTAAATTCAAAGATACTAAAGATATAAAAAATAAGATAAAACAAATTTTAACAAAAAATCAAGATTATCCCCAATCATTTAAGTACAAAAAAATAAACCTAAATTAAATTTAATTCCCATAAAACCAGATATATGTAAGGAACGATTAACTTTTAACTACTAGAAACAAATTTATTAATAATATAAAACATAAAAAAAAAATTCATCTCTAAATACCCTTAATTCGGGATAATAAATATAAATTAAAAAATAAATCAACCCTGATACAAAAGGTACTATAAATACTCATAAAACAATTTTAAATTAACCTTAACAGTTAATAAACAAAATTATTTCTAACTAATACTAAAAAAAAAAAATTAAATTAAAAATAAACAATAACAAAAAATAAATTATGATCAGATAGAATAAATCATCTTCATATTAATGTAAATAACAAGCTTTAACCATAAGCTACAATCTGAACTTTCTAGCTACACCTTCCGGTACACCTACTTTGTTACGACTTATCCCATATTAAAGGGAGTGACGGGCGATATGTACATAAATTAAAACTAAATTCAAAATAAATAATTAAATAAAATTACTATCAAATCCTATACACAATTAAATCATAAATATAGAAAAAAATTAATACAAAAGTTTAAAATTAAAGTAATCCATACTTACCTATATAAAACTGCACCTTGACCTAATATTATTTATTAAAATAAAAGAAAATTTACTCAAATAACATTCCAAATTATGGAGGTATACAAATAAAATAAAGGTAATAACTATCGTGGTGTATCGATTAAAATACAGATTCCTCTAAAAAGATATAAATCACCGCCAAATTCTTTGAGTTTAATAGAACATAACTATTAATATTCATCAAATAAATTTAAATTAAATAAATAATAGGGTATCTAATCCTAGTTTAGTAACACAATTTAACAAAAATAAACTACAGATTAAAAAACAATATAAATTCCACCTAAATAATAGCAATAAAAAATCATAATTAAATTACAATTAAAAAAACAAAATATTAATTTTAATGAATTGTATAACCGCGAATGCTGGCACAAAATTTATCCATTATAATTAAATTACTGAAAATTGATAAACAATTAATTAAACAATTGCATTTACTATTAATAAATAATATTAAAAAAACAACATATAAATCATTTAATAAATTAATAAATAAGCAAGAATCAAACTTATTAAATATAAATTTAATAGCCGTAGGATGTAATTTAAAAACAATTAATAATAAATTAATCAAATATTAAAATACCCTACCCACATATAATTTAACTAATTAAAATATGAATAAATTTAAATAATTAATTAAATCCTATCAAGTAATAATGAATAAATAATGATTTAATAACTAAATTCATTTCAATATTACTACCAAGATTAAAATATAAGAATTTACTACAATAAATACTGGTTTTATATTCAACTTAATTAGGGGTTAAGTTTAATAACTAAATTCATTTCAATATTACTACCAAGATTAAAATATAAGAATTTACTACAATAAATACTGGTTTTATATTCAACTTAATTAGGGGTTAAGAGAACATAATGAATAAAATCTCATTGAGATTAAATTAATAACAACAGTTGAAACTTATTTTATTGATTAAAAATAAACCACGGAATATAAATGTATTTTATACTTTATTTTACATTTATATATATTATTTATCTTATATATAATTAAATCTACTCTCTTATATAGTAGAGAGTAGATTTATTATTAATAGATTATAGTTATTATTTAATAATTATATTATTATTATTATATATGTGTATTATTATTATTATATATATATATATTATTATTATTTATATTATTTATCTTATATATAATTAAATCTACTCTCTTATATAGTAGAGAGTAGATTTATTATTAATAGATTATAGTTATTATTTAATAATTATATTATTATTATTATATATGTGTATTATTATTATTATATATATATATATTATTATTATTTATATTATTTATCTTATATATAATTAAATCTACTCTCTTATATAGTAGAGAGTAGATTTATTATTAATAGATTATAGTTATTATTTAATAATTATATTATTATTATTATATATGTGTATTATTATTATTATATATATATATATTATTATTATTTATATTATTTATCTTATATATAATTAAATCTACTCTCTTATATAGTAGAGAGTAGATTTATTATTAATAGATTATAGTTATTATTTAATAATTATATTATTATTATTATATATGTGTATTATTATTATTATATATGTCTGTATCTGTGCTATTAATATCAATTAATTTTTTAAAGTCTAGCGAAAGGGGTTGAAATTAATTGATTTAACTTAATTTACCGTTGTTCTTTTTTTTCGGATACAATAATA